TTGTGGTGAGAGTGAAAATAGTAGTAAAAGCATATCTTCGGTATCTGTCTCTTGTCAATGTGCTATTTCTTGAAAAAGGACTAAAAACATAAAATTTCACTGCCTATACTTATTTACATTTTTTCCCTTTAAATTCAATTAGCCCTAGGGATAGGGGAAGGGATAGGGATAGGGATAGGGATAGGGATACAGATAAATAAATATTGTATTCGAGTGGCCGTGATGAGCTGATGCATAAAGAGAAGCAATGTAATTTGTATACAGGACAGAGTAACCAATAGAATTGAGCATATGGATTACACACACATCCAATAGTTTCATCAACTTCGGTGGTCGCCGTATCATTAAAAAAATTTTTTTTAGATGTGTATAAGAGACAGCCCTAAATCCCTAAAAGTGCCATCATCATTTAGATCCGTTTCACAGGTATTGTGAAGATGAATATCCGAATCATTTAGATTCGGATATTCATCTTCACAATACCTGTGAAACGGATCTAAATGATGATGGCACTTTTAGGGATATTAGTGGGGGCAGTTATAACACAGATTGTGTTATTGAAAATCAGATTTGCAAGGGTAACGACGGTTGTCCTTCTTTGAATAATAAGAATAGAGGATATAGCATTCAGAGTTGCGATGAGAGTGACTTTTCTAGTTCCGTTTGTGGTGAGAGTGAAAATAGTAGTAAAAGTGAGAGGTTCGGTATAAGAACCAGCACGAATGATAGTGATTTCACTTTAATAGAAAGTGATACTGAAATAGAAAGTGATACTGAGTTAATAGAAAGTGATACTGAAATAGAAAGTGATACTGAGTTAAAAGAAAGTGATACTGAGTTAATAGAAAGTGATACTGAAATAGAAAGTGATACTGAGATAGAAAGTGATACTGAGCAGGATTCCACTCAAAAATACAAGCATTTGTGGGTTCTATGCGAAGATTGTTATACATTAAATTATAAGAGATTTTTGAAAGCAAAATTGTATATTTGTGAAGAATGCGGATGTCATTTGAAAATGAATAGTTCAGAGAGGATCGAACTTTTGATCGATCCGGATACTTGGGATCCTATGAATGAAAAGATGGCCTCTCTGGATCCCATTGAATTTCATTCGGAGGAGGATCCTTATATAGATCGTATCGATTCTTATCAAAAAGAGACAGGATTAACTGAGGCTATTCAAACCGGTATAGGCCGATTAAACGGTATTCCCGTAGCAATGGGGGTTATGGAGTTTGGGTTTATGGGGGGTAGTATGGGATCCGTAGTCGGGGAGAAAATAACCCGTTTGATTGAGTACGCTACTAAGCAATCTCTACCTCTTATTATAGTGTGTGCTTCCGGGGGGGCACGCATGCAAGAAGGAAGTTTGAGCTTGATGCAAATGGCTAAAATATCTTCTGCTTTATATGATTTTCAAACAAATCAAAAGTTATTCTATGTATCAATCCTTACATCTCCTACTACTGGTGGGGTGACAGCCAGTTTTGGTATGTTGGGGGATATCATTGTTGCCGAACCCGATGCCTATATTGCATTTGCGGGTAAAAGGGTAATTGAACTAACATTGAATAAAGAAGTACCTGAAGGTTCACAAGAAACGGAATATTTATTCGAGAAGGGCTTATTCGATCTAGTCGTACCACGTAATACTTTAAAAAGCGTTCTGAATGAGTTATTTCAGGTCCACGGTTTCTTTCCTTTGAATCAAAATCCAATCGAGTAGAACATTAAGTTCAATTATTTTATTTGTAGCAAATTAGTTTATCGGACTCCAAGTCAAAATCAGACAAATGGAATTTTCTTTGTTGACATAAGATCTAATTGTAGAAAGAATAGATATAGAGTTTTCTATCTTTCTCTATCTCTCGAGAATCCCATTTTGACTAAGAATCCCTGTTGGATCGGATTCGAACGAATCTTTCGATAATTTGTAAGAAACTTTTTCTTTATTAAATTAAAATTAGGAGACAAGAGCAAAAGACGAGAAAAAAAAAAATAAAGAATAATAAAAAAGGTGATTATCATACATATTTGTCATGTAGAAAGATGAATAAGTCCAGTATATACTCTCTTAGATATATACTGAGATCTATACTAATTTGAAATTCAAATTTCATAAATACTAATTAATAAATGGAATTCTTAATTAATAAGAATTTCATAATTCCAATTAATAATTATAATTATTATAAGATATCTTTCTAAATAATAATAACAATTATAAGATATCTTTCTAAATAATAATAACAGGTACAAAACAAATAGTAAATCGAGGTACCCATTCTATGACAACTTTCAACTTTCCCTCTGTTTTTGTGCCTTTAGTGGGCCTAGTATTTCCGGCAATTGCAATGGCTTCTTTATCTCTTCATGTTCAAAAAAATAAGATTGTTTAGATCCGGTAGGACCAAATCTCATCCATTTTTTTTTTCAAAACTTAGACTCGTATCATAACACAGATATCTATTTAGTGGAATATGGTCTAACATATGGC